CTTTATTTCTGTCCTAGTTGATCCTGATTCGACATTAGAAGTATATTGATTGTTCCCCAATAACCGAATACTTTTTTCTGTAAATACTGCATATTTGATTCCATCCATAAATCCATTTTCTTCCCTATGAGTTCCAGTATCGATAAGAATTCTAGTTCTTACTGTTCATATGTTATGGTATGAATATACCATACCAATTCGCTATGTATGGATGATGAGATTCCATTGATACAGAGTCAATTCCAATAGACTTATTGAATGTTCCCATTGGCGTGCATCCAGCAGGAATTGAACCTACGAATTTGCCAATTATGAGTTGGGCGCTTTAACCATTCAGCCATGGATGCTTAACAGGGATCATCGTACATCGTGAATAACCAAATTCCAATTGAAATGAAATCTTTAGGAGGAATCAATGAAACGACATCAATTCAAATCCTGGATATTCGAATTGAGAGAGATATTGAGAGAGATCAAGAATTCTCACTATTTCTTAGATTCCTGGATCAAATTCGATTCAGTGGGATCTTTCACTCACATTTTTTTCCACCAAGAACGTTTTATGAAACTCTTTGACCCCCGAATTTGGAGTATCCTACTTTCACGTGATTCACAGGGTGCAACAAGCAATCGATATTTCACGATCAAAGGTTTAGTACTGCTTGTAGTAGTGGTCCTTCTATCTCGTATTAACAATCGAAAGATGGTCGAAAGAAAAAATCTCTATTTGATGGGGCTTCTTCCTATACCTATGAATTCCATTGGACCCAGAAAGGAGACATTGGAAGAATCTTTTTGGTCTTCCAATAGAAATAGGTTGATTGTTTCGCTCCTGTATCTTCCAAAAGGGAAAAAGATTTCTGAGAGTTGTTTCATGGATCCGCAAGAGAGTACTTGGGTTATCCCAATAAAGAAAAAGCGTATCATGCCTGAATCTAACCGGGGTTCGCGGTGGTGGAGGAACCGGATCGGAAAAAAGAGGGATTCTAGTTGTCAGATATCTAATGAAACCGTAGCTGGAATTGAGATCTCATTCAAAGAGAAAGATAGCAAATATCTGGAGTTTCTTTTTTTATCCTATACGGATGATCCGATCCGCAAGGACCATGATTGGGAATTGTTTGATCGTCTTTCTCCGAGGAAGAAACGAAACATAATCAACTTGAATTCGGGACAGCTATTCGAAATCTTAGGGAAAGACTTGATTTGTTATCTCATGTCTGCTTTTCGTGAAAAAAGACCAATTCAGGGGGAGAGTTTCTTCAAACAACAAGGAGCTGGGGCAACTATGCAATCCAATGATATTGAGCATGTTTCTCATCTCTTCTCGAGAAACAAGTGGGGTCTTTCTTTGCAAAATTGTGCTCAATTTCATATGTGGCAATTCCGCCAAGATCTCTTCGTTAGTTGGGGGAAGAATCAGCACGAATCGGATTTTTTGAGGAACGTCTCGAGAGAGAATTGGATTTGGTTAGACAATGTGTGGTTGGTAAACAAGGATCGGTTTTTTAGCAAGGTACGGAATGTATTGTCAAATATTCAATATGATTCCACAAGATCTATTTTCGTTCAAGTAACGGATTCTAGCCAATGGAAAGGATCTTCTTCTGATCAATCCAGAGATCATTTCGATTCCGTTAGAAATGAGAATTCAGAATATCACACATTGATCGATCAAACAGAGATTCAGCAACTAAAAGAGAGATCGATTCTTTGGGATCCTTCCTTTCTTCAAACGGAACGAACAGAGATAGAATCAGATCGATTCCCGAAATGCCTTTTTGGATCTTCCTCCATGTCCTGGCTATTCACAGAACCTGAGAAGCGGATGAATAATCATCTGCTTCCGGAAGAAATCGAAGAATTTCTTGGAAATCCTACAAGATCAATTCGTTCTTTTTTCTCTGACAGATGGTCAGAACTTCATCTGGGTTCGAATCCTACTGAGAGGTCCACTAGAGATCATAAATTGTTGAAGAAAAAACAAGATGTTTCTTTTGTCCCTTCCAGGCGAGCGGAAAAGAAAGAAATGGTTGATATATTCAAGATAATTACGTATTTACAAGATACCGTCTCAATTCATCCTTCGGAACCAGATCCGGGATGTGATATGGTTCCGAAGGATGAACCGGATATGGACAGTTCCAATAAGATTTCATTCTTGAACAAAAATCCATTTTTTGATTTCTTTCATCTATTCCATGACCGGAACAAAGGGGGATACGCGTTACGCCACGATTTTTTTGAATCAGAAGAGAGATTCCCAGAAATGGCGGATCTATTCACTCTATCAATAACCGAGCCGGATCTGGTGTTTCATAGGGGATTTGCCTTTTCTATTGATTCCTACGGGTTGGATCAAAAAAGATTCTTGAATGAGGTATTCAACTCCAGAGATGAATCGAAAAATAAATTGGTTCTACCTCCTCTTTTTTATGAGGAGAATGAATCTTTTTCTCGAAGGATCAGAAAAAAATCGGTCCGGATCTACTGCGGGAAT